ACCCGATCCCATTCCGACCTCGATATGTGGAATCGTCTTGCGCCATATGTACTGAGATTGTTCGGGAGACATGGTCCAAGCCCGGTGAAGAAATAAATGAAAATTCAAAAGAGCTCGTGAGCTAATGGTGCCTGAAAGTGCCGTAACGTAAGTAACTTAGTGCTCTCCCTTTAATTTAATTGGCCGTTCTGTCATTGTCTGATCACAAAAAAAATGAAATGAATGTAACCGGGCTTGATCTTTCTTTTTCGTCTATTTTGTTCGATCTGCAAATCAAAGTCAGAAAAGAGCTTTCCTTCACTTATGAAAATAGATATACTCAATCATCGATCTCGTTGGCTTCTTCGCGTCGACTTAGTTTCCAGCTTGGGCTGGTGCCTTATCCTTTCGAATTTGGAGTGTATCCGGATCGGATGACAAATCCTCGGACACACTTAAAGCTCTCTTGACTTTCCCAAACAATGCTCAGGATCTCGCTGAGGTATCTTCGTTAGAAGCGCACAAGCAAGTCCCCCCGACACCTCGTCGAGACTCCTTCGCCCCCTGAGACGCCTGATCCTCAAGCTCATCACCCTGGTACCGCTGCTCGTCCTCTGGTTTCAAGAAAAAAGAGTTTCGGCCGCCTCCCCGGGTAAAAACTGTCGAAGACAAGGATTCAATCTTTATTCGGTGGGACAAAAAAGGAGACTATTGGCACTACGTGCTAAGAAACTTGCAATCGCAAGTAACACAAGAACTTTTAGACAACTGGAGTTTGAATCGAGGGATCTTCAGCTCCGAGAACTCCGGGACCAGGCTGCTTCTCTTTTCAAGATGGAATTATCTCGCCATCCAGATATAATAAAGAATTGTATCGACACCAAGAAGCCATTTTGTCTTTTTTGAATGACCAAACGAAATACATTGAGGAGTCCTTTAGGCACGACGATAACCGGCCTAAAGATGTCCTCATGATCGACAAAAGGGAAATGGAATAATGAAACTTTATGATCCAAGATCTAAAAGAGAAAGGACCCACATCCTCCACGTTCCGTTCCATTGTGGAAGCTTATTTTCCTCCGGATGATTAGAGAGATTTTTTTCGGAAAGCGTAGAAATCAATCGTTCGAGGCCCACTCATTCCAGCAGGAGTTAGTGGGGAAGGGGAGAGGTGAGGTGGGCCTCTTCAATTCAACAAAGTCAGGCTTGAAAAGCACCTTTGATATAGCATATTTCTCTCCCAACAAGTCTTTCTTCCTTCATTTTCACTAGCGCTTCCCGGAAAAGAAGTTGTTTTCTATTTCGACTCACAAGGCTAGGTCTTACACCCGAAAGAGTCTTTCACTTTACCTATCTTAACTGAGATAAATCTAAACAGGCTATCACCGCTAATAGAAAAATTGCTTGACCCGGCTTACCAATTCGATTAAAGAAAATGAAAGGGCTACGAAATACCTTTCGACAACTTACTAATGAACGAACCTTGGGACTCTCCCGCGCCTGTTAAGGCTAGTCATCATTAGCTCTTTGTCTTTCTAGCCGCTTTCCTTGCTTCGCCATACCGGCGAATGGACTGACTGACTAAGTCACTTAAGGTTTGGAACCCTTGCTAGCAGCTTTTGTGGAAAGAGAAATCTCCCTGACTTTGTTAACTTACGTAAGGGGAGCACCTTGAGTATTTTCAGATTTTCTCTTTGCATTGGTAGAAATGAATTGGGCATTGGCTTCAATCATGGACAGGTCAAGGATATCTTCTCTCCAAAAGACCAAGATATTGGCAGGGGATTCATCCGAGCGAGATGTTCGACATTCATCCATCCATACGCAATCTCCGCTTCCATTTTGATACATAGTTGGCCCTTCTAACCATTGGTTCCAGGATGACAACCAAAGACTAAAGCCCGGTCCGAGCAAGATCGTCGAGACGCCTACGCGTGGGGCCATTGCTGACGCCCCTTGCATTCCAAACAATTGCAATTGTGGAAATTTATGAAATATAGTGGGGCCCCCTTATTTTGAGTGCCCTAGTAGTCGCGCTCTTACCCAGGTGCTGCCTTGTTCGGAGGCTTCGGTTTAAAATCTTTCTCAAATCTCGATGATTGTGGGTCCTGAGAGGAGCTATTGGATTCTTCATCATGATCATTGGAATGAAGAGGCTTTGAGGACCTTCCTTCTAAGGAAAAAGCGCGAACTTGTCTCTGTATGGCAATCACTAAAAAAAGAGGGTTAACCATCGGTTCATTGGATTCCGGGCCGGATGGATCCAGTGCATGATCCGTAGGGGGTCTTGATTATCAACAAAATTTCTTCAAACTCTTTCCTCTTCCTGCTGTCCCCATGAGGCAGAGCTACCGCCGGTATTAGGGGCTGCGTTAACCGAAGGCGATTTTCCAATAGCTAAATACTCCGGTTGTTGAAGAACAGAAGCTTGGGGATTGTTATCTGGTTCAAGCTCTTCGCCCCGAGGACCATCTTCAATGGTTTGCATGTCAGCAGCAGCAACATCTGAATCACGAAGGCTAACTTCAGTGGTAGGTGCTGGGTAGCATTGGTTCTTGGAACATAGGCCATTCTCGGTGACGGGTTGACACCAGGTTCCTTATTCGCCACTTTGCATTCGTGACGGGCATGACCTTGTCGTCTGCAATGCGTGCAGAACTTAGGTATTCAAAAAGAAACGATTTCTTGCTAGTGATCCATACATACACAGTCGATCCAATCAAAACACGATTTGGGAGGTTTTCCTTGAGAAGACCGATTTCTACACAAACCCTAGCTTTATTGTGAGAGGGGGGCGTGAGACAAGCTTCGTAGGACCTGAAAGAATCACTAACGAAATACCACATTTAGAAGCCCGCTTACTCCGTAATTTAGACAAGAAGTTTCCTTTGCATTACTTGTTTTTTATTACTTGTTAAGCTCTTTATTATTTAGGGAAACTGCTAATAGATATCTTCCCGTCGAGATCTCTTTTCTTACAGCCATTGTCTAAGTAGTTGCTAGGGTAAGACCTTGGTCCTAGGTCGTCTGCATCATTGGTTCAAAACCTTGATTCGGTCAACCACGTAAGACAGCCCAAATGCTCTGCTCTGGCTGAAACTGACAGAGGGGTGGAGTGGAGGATTGGACCTCTTCGGGCAATGGATCGAGTGAACGAAAGAGACTGGCTTTCTTATTATCTTATTCACTTCCTGAAAACAGGGCTAGCGCGCCTAACAGGAGATTCAAATTAAAGAACCCGGCATTCGATGCAGCAGATTCAATGGCTTCTTATTGGATCTTACTGCTCCTGCTAATGCTACTGCTTTCTTTTCACGTGCACAATCTAAGAGACCAATCCCCAAGGGAGGACAGGGTCGAAGCGCTAGACACTATTCCGATATGGCCAATATGTCAGATCGAAGACTGCTAAATGGTTTTGAATCTCACTCGGATGCTTCCTGCTGCACGAGATTCGACAGTTGGGATGATTGCGCTATCACTAATATAACTCGGAATGGATAGTGGAAATTCTCTCTCGGGCTAGTTGTGATTGGTTGGATTCGTGTGTGGTAGTATGATCGATATGCCTCAAATCCTCCTCTCTTACTGGGGTAAACAAACGCTTTCTAACAGCCTATTGGACCTAGCAAGGAAAGCTGGAGTAGAACGCAAACTGGATAAGCGAATCAAGTGATTTTTTCACGAATTCTAGGCGGTTGTAGAGGGATTCAGCATTCCTTTGAAGGCAATGAGAAGATCTAGGGTAGAAAGTAGCTCCCCAGTAGCTCAAAGAAAGTCTCGTCCCGACCTGGGGTTTTGGCTTGAGAAGGAGAGTCTCGCCGGTTGTTAACAAAGCGGCATGCAAGGAAGCAAAGATGAACCGGCTTGGGGGGAATAAAGAATCTGAATTGGAGGGTGGGTCCTTAACACCAAACTACCGCTCCGTGGGCTTCTAATCCTGCTACGAAATATCGATTTGAAGGCTCAAATCCAAGGTAAGGTTTTGAGCCAATCAAGTAAGCGAGTACCTGTCTGTATCCGTCCCAGCTGTCGCGGGTGATGAAGTAGTGGGAGTCAGAAAGGGTTAGTTAATTGAATTTCCTTCAAACCTATCAGTGTGAAATCAAGCTTCAGAGTCAACAGAGTCAAACGGTGAAACGAAATCGCGCGTCGACAAAGATAGAATAGGTCCAGGGGACAAATCAATAGGAAATGTTTTATGTCATTGGAAGTGATCGGAAAGTTATTGTAAACCACCAAGAATTGACAAGCATTAGTCAACAACCAAGAAGACAAAGTTCATTACCGCTACGGAAGCTGACCCAATACCAAGACGTTAGAGAGAGAAGGAAAACAGTAAACCCCGGATGTATTCTCCCGAGCGACGAACCGGATTACCAAAGTCACGCTCTTGCCCTAAGAAGTCGGCCTGGTTGCATACAGACCTTGTAAATCATTCTTTCTAGCAGTGTAGCAATGTTGAGGAAGATCAGATGGTAGAAAGAAGATCATCTGCTGAGGAGTGTCCAGCTTTTGCCAGAGAGTCAGCTAAGCCATTACTTGTCGTAAATGTGATGCACTTGTTTGCCTTGAAGAAGGTTCTTGATTTGTCTTACTTGATAGTGAATCTGCCAAGAAGTGCTAGAGAGACCTGAGACTGCATTGCATTTGTGAAAGCTAAAGAGTCCCTCTCTATGTAATTAAGTGTAATGCCAAACTGATTAGCTAAGAGAATCCCTTGGAGTAAGGCTTTAGCCTCCGCCTCCATTTTCTTTTTCCCTGACTACGCTTATTGAGAAATGGGTTAAAGAGGGGGCTACCGTGGCCACCTACTTCTTTAGAATGCTAAACAATGACACCCGCTGAGTCTCTAATGCAGCTACCTCCGGCACTTGCAAGTTTTCGCGGGAAAATACGGACCTTTTTATGCACATCCCTTTAGTAGTTCCCTCCAAACCCCCGGTCTTCTGCCTACCCTTGCCTCCGGTGGTCTTTTCAGAATCAAAAAGAGTACTGAATGAAAGCCCCCCATACTAACC